TCCATTGAGATACACAAATTATCTTGCCATTTCGTCTTTTAGTATTATATACCATATAATAGTACGTATATACTAAATAAGAACCCCCTCGTAAAAATATATATTTTCGGGAATTCTCAGATAGAAAGGGGCGCATTTTTTGTTTTAAAAAAAGGAACATCTACTGAATCGTTGTACATTTCAATTTGAATTAAGATTATTCGTCCAAATAAAGTGGTCCGTCATTAATTATATATATACACATCGGGTCATATATGTATTACCATTATGTATTACAAATTTGAATAAAATTACAATAACGAATAAAAAGAAGGAGTATTTAAAATGCGAGATCTAAAAACATATCTTTCCGTGGCACCCGTAGTAAGTACTCTATGGTTCGGTTCTTTAGCAGGTTTATTGATAGAGATCAATCGTTTATTTCCGGATGCGTTGATATTCCCTTTTTTTTCATTTTAGTTATTGGAAATGAGAAGGGGTGAAGAAGATTAGAGATACAATCAACTATTTGTCACTAATCCTTCCCCCTCTCTTCTTTTTTTTTTTTCATTAGAATAAGTTAGAAATAGACAAGAATAAAAGCGGATTCACCCCCCGTGAAACTAAGAACTCGTGTCCGGGCCAAAATTCAATTCATAATAAAGTTAGAGGGGAAATGGGATGGCCGTGGCAACAATATCATACAAGATACTTAAATGAAAAATAAAATATTGTTCTAAATATAGTTAGAAATTATTATATTACTTATTATTACTGTATTGATTTGATTGCAACGAAATCTTTCATAATTTGATTTCTAGTTAGTAACTTCTATTTTTTTCCTTCCTTTCTTCTTCGCTTCGGATCGGAAAATGAAGAATTGAGTCAATCAAAAAAATCAAAGGAGGTTCATGGCCAGGGGTAAAGATGCCCGAGTAACGGTTGTTTTGGAATGTACCAACTGTATTCGAAACCGTGTTAAAAAGGAATCAATGGGCATTTCCAGATATATTACTCAAAAAAATCGACATAATACGCCTAGTCGATTGGAATTGAGAAAATTCTGTCCCTCTTGTTACAAACATACAATTCATGGGGAGATAAAGAAATAGATCGAACTGATTGTTCGCGTGTCCGCTTTCCAAGGAAGATGCAAAACGACATATTCTATATAACAATAATGTTATATATAACATATATATATATATTTTATATAAACAATCCTATTTCTTAATTCTAAGTCATTTTTGATCCGATCAAAATAGGATTGATTAGGATTTTCTTTTCAAGACAAGGAATAAAAAAATCAAGGAATAAAAAAACCATGGATAAATCCAAGCGACTCTTTCTTAAATCCAAGCGATCTTTTCGTAAGCGTTTGCCCCCGATACAATCGGGGGATCGAATTGATTATAGAAACATGAGTTTAATTAGTCGATTTATTAGTGAACAAGGAAAAATATTATCTAGACGGGTGAATAGATTGACCTTAAAACAACAACGATTAATTACCATTGCTATAAAACAAGCTCGTATTTTATCTTCATTACCTTTTCTTAATAATGAAAAACAATTTGAAAGAAGCGGGTCGACCACTAGAACTACTGGTCTTAGAACTAAAAATAAATAGGCTTGCTCTTCAATTGACTCAAAAAAAAAAAAAGAATTGGGAGAATAAATCGTTTTTTATTGAACGTGTTTGTTCATTGTGACGAATTTATCATGTTATCCTATTTTATCATACTAAGTTCTACTCTACCTTCCCGGAGTTCATTCTCCAGGGAACTCCGTTTTAAAGAGTCCAATGTATTCTTTCCAATTTCTTATCTTATTTTAAGATCTCATTGGAAATCATATAAAAACAATTCCTATTTAATATAGCTATTTGTGCAAGTATTTTACGATTAAGAAGCAACTGCTTCTTGTACAAATTGTGTATTAACCTACTATAATTATAGTATACTTTATTGCCTCGAATTACTGCATTTATCCGAGTGATCCACAAACGACGAAAATCTCTCTTTTGCCTACCTCTATCCTGATGAGCCGAAACCAAAGCTCTTATTTTCTGTTGAGTAATAGTTCGAGTAAGTCTTGAATGAGCCCCTCGAAAGCTTGATGCAAATAAACGAATTTTTGTTCTACGTCTTCGAGCTATATATCCTCGTTTAATTCTGGTCATTGAATAAATGAAACTTTGATTAATAACTAATTGATTTCTTTTCTTTCAGTTATTTCTGTCCCCTTTCCTAGTCTATTAATAACAAAACGGATTTTTCCAATGTATAAAAAAAAAATTCCAATGGCTTTTGCTACTATAACCTTCCTGACCACGATTTTTTCTTTTTTTTTTTCTAGGCTTTTCACCTCGAAATAAGAAATTGTATTGATACTAGGTATCAAAAAAAACACACTAAATAAAGTAGTAAATATAAATGGTTATAGTGGGTTCCATCGTTTCTATGGTTACTTCTTAAACGGTGAGGTCCTCTCTATACACCGGAGCCCCTTCCTTCATTTAATCAATGTTATTGTTAACTTGTACAGTTCACACTCTTTTGCTCTACCCATAATTATCCAGTAATAGGTCTTTCACAAGGAGACCCACTTATACAGTAACGGTATTTAATTATGAAAATTAGCTGAGTAGCTGACCCTGTTAATCCGTTCTTGTAAGAGTTAAAAGTAAGAGTATACTCTTTCTGCTTTTTAAATAGGATTTCCCTGCTTAATGGATACCATTTGCTACCAATGGGGAATTCTTTATCGTCTTAAATTAAAACTGGAAATGATTGGATTTTTTTTTACCAAAGGAAACCATAAATTTGATACCACAATAGAAGAATATGAGAGATTTTTTTTTTTTTATTTTTATAAATTTTTAGGTAGTGAATGGTGCTCTTCCATTCTATCCTATTCACTGGTACTGATCGTGGATACTGGATCAATTGGTTTCTTTACTTTTGGCCTAGCCCACGATCGGAACGAGTCGCACATACACCCTAGTACATGTTCCTCGTCGCTGAGGACATCCCCGAAGAGCGGGGGATTTCGTGACATTTTTGATTGGCTGTCTTGTGTTTCTAATAAGTTGTTTAATAGTTGGCATGTTGAATCATATACATAATGGGCTGGTTTAGATCGATCCTAACCGGATAATTATGAATCATTTCTATATTAATAGATTAATTGAATCTTATATATAGTACACTGGGTAAGAAAATAAAATAGCAGATTTGCGTGAAATACTTGTTATTTTTTGTTATTTTTTATTCAACTGCTACAAGATCAACAATTCCATGAGCTTGGGCTTCTGTTGCTGACATAAAAACATCTCTTTCCATGTCTTCGGTAACAACCCATAAGGGTTTGCCCGTTCTTTGTGCATAAACCCTTGTGATGGTTTCACGTAGCTTTAGTAGTTCTTCCGCTTCCAGGATAAATTCTCCCGTCTGTGCCTCATAAAAGGAACTAGAAGGTTGATGGATCATTACCCTGATGATAAATGATACAACATACTAAATGGTTACTCTATCTCGCATAATGAAAGTCGAAGAGATAAAGAATAATATGAATAATATAATAAAATAATAAGAAAAAAGATAGAATTGAACAACCGTACAGGCATTTTTTGTACATTGCATACGGCTCTACAATGGAATTAACTTTTACCTTTTCACATAAGTAAATGATCCAATAACCACCCTTCTTTTTTTTTGAGTATTTTAAAAATACTATGATGGTTCCGTTGCTTTATATATATTTATTTTGTCTGTTATTTAGCAATCCCAAAGTTTCTTTTTTTTTTTTTTTTTCATAAGTAAAAAAAAAAAAATGAATTTTGTATACTTTATATAAAGTAAATAGTTTTAATATAAAGTAAATAGTTTTAAGAGTTCTTCAGTGTGAAAACAAAAAAGGTTTGTGACGCTAAAATGGGTCTCCTGATATATCAGATAAAATTTGAAAAAAAAAAAAACCTTATCTCATACTACTCCTTCGATACATAATGTAAGGATTTTGAAAAAAAAAAATGATATCGAATTCGAAGTGCCATGCTATTATTACTAAAATATTCATATTTCATATATCGCGAAGGCATAGTCCTCTTTTTTCTATCAAATAAAAAACTCATTGGCGCCAAGCGTGAGGGAATGCTAGACGTTTGGTAATTTCTCCTCCGGCTAGAAGAAAAGATCCCATAGAAGCGGCCAATCCCATGCATATTGTCTGTATATCGGGTTGCACAAATTGCATAGTATCATAAATCGCCATTCCTGGTATTACCCATCCGCCCGGAGAGTTTATAAACAAATACAGATCTTTGTTATCATCCTCTACACTGAGATATATCATAAGACCAATAAGTTGATTCGAGATCTCGCTATCAACTTCTTGGCCTAAAAAAAGTAATCTTTCTCGATAAAGTCGGTTGATTGGGATAAAATTGTATCCCTTATGAACCGTACATGCATCTTTTGACGCATACGGTTCAACGCAAATTGCGAAAAAAAAGAATCAATGTATAGATTCTAGCTTTCTTTCTTTCTTTTTTCATAGCAGGCTCTGTCTAATTTGTAACAAAACAAAGGGGCTTTTTCTTTCATTTTTAAAGAAAGATTAATTTTGGCCTGTTTCTATTTATATATAATTTATATATATTTCTATAATATAGTATAATATATAATATAGAAAAAAAAAAAAATAATAATTCACTAAACTTATCGGACTAACCTCTCATTGATGTATTGTTTCATCGGAATCCAAATCACGATGTAATTTTCTTGTTCCTGAATGGTCTTTTTCAATTCTTTTAGGTTTATGTTCTACTCCGAGTAAAGATCCGCCCGATTTTGATTTGCACATATAGGACAAATGCCTCAATACCACATCTTTTTGCTATGACTTTTTTTTTTCAATTTATTTCATGTCTCTCACCAAATATTTAATATTCAATGCATTATTATATTACTCGATTTAGTAACAGTTTGAGATCACTTCTATTTATATCATATTCTATTTCTAATTTATAAATAGAAATTGTAGATATATTACCAATTTGTTTTTTTCTAAACGGAGCCTGCATACTTCATTTTATTGCTTTAACCAAGACAACCATAAATTATTCTAATTGATAATATTAATCTGTATACCCTCTTTAAATTCAAAAATGAATTTAATTTCACTTCATTGCATTTCACGCTCCAAATTTTTGATAATTCAATCAATCTTTCTTGGGCGAAAGAGAGGATATCTCGATCGGGAAAGAGAACGGGGAAATACCGTATGACCCAATATATCTGACAAGTCGCACTATATGTCAACCCACGATGCATCTTCGTCTCCAGGACTTCGAAAAGGTACTTTTGGAACACCAATAGGCATTAAATGAAAGAAAAATTGAGTACTATATCTCACTTTAATGTGAAAGCGTAATAATAAGTTTTAAGTTTATTGTCTTAATAATATAATATTTTTGATTTTACTTTAATATCCTATTTTATCCTTTTACTTTTACTTTAATATCCTATCCTATTTTATCCATAGATTGAATAAGTTTATAAAAAAGGAAGACAGAATAAAGAAAGGAAATTTTTTACATAATGGGTCTTTTGAATGATGAACAAATATAAATTGAATGATGAATAAATATAGATGTAGTCACTCATATAAAGCGAAAGCGCGATCAATCCCGTACCATTGCGTATTGATACTTATCGGGTGTAGAATAGATCTGCTTCTTTTTGTTCCTACGAACAAAATTGTTCCATTATTACTAAAAGACATTCTTACTCAAAGAATATAACAAATATTAATCCTTTCTCTGAGAGAATCCATTCAAAAAGGAAGGTCCATAGTATAGTTTTTTCCAGTGCAATAAAGTTACATAGTGTCTATTTTTCATTGATAAAGGGGTATTTTTCCATGGGTTTGCCTTGGTATCGTGTTCATACTGTCGTATTGAATGATCCCGGTCGTTTGATTTCTGTCCATATAATGCATACAGCTCTGGTTGCTGGTTGGGCCGGTTCGATGGCTCTCTACGAATTAGCAGTTTTTGATCCCTCTGACCCAGTTCTTGATCCGATGTGGAGACAAGGTATGTTCGTTATACCCTTCATGACTCGTTTAGGAATAACAAATTCATGGGGCGGTTGGAATATTACAGGGGGGACTATAACGAATCCGGGTATTTGGAGTTACGAAGGTGTGGCCGGTGCACATATTGTGTTTTCTGGCTTGTGCTTTTTGGCAGCTATCTGGCATTGGGTGTATTGGGATCTAGAAATATTTACTGATGAACGTACAGGAAAACCTTCTTTGGATTTGCCCAAAATCTTTGGAATTCACTTATTTCTTTCAGGGTTGGCTTGCTTTGGTTTTGGCGCATTTCATGTAACAGGATTGTATGGTCCTGGAATATGGGTATCCGATCCTTATGGACTAACCGGAAAGGTACAATCTGTAAATCCAGCGTGGGGTGTGGAAGGTTTTGATCCTTTTGTTCCGGGAGGAATAGCCTCTCATCATATTGCAGCGGGAACCTTGGGTATATTGGCGGGCCTATTCCATCTTAGTGTCCGTCCACCCCAACGTCTATACAAAGGATTGCGTATGGGAAATATTGAAACAGTCCTTTCCAGTAGTATCGCTGCTGTCTTTTTTGCAGCTTTTGTAGTTGCTGGAACTATGTGGTATGGCTCGGCAACTACCCCGATTGAATTATTTGGTCCTACTCGTTATCAATGGGATCAAGGATACTTCCAACAAGAAATATATCGAAGAGTCGGTGCCGGACTAGCTGAAAATCAAAGTTTATCTGAAGCTTGGTCTAAAATTCCTGAAAAATTGGCTTTTTATGATTACATCGGCAATAATCCTGCAAAAGGGGGATTGTTCAGAGCGGGTTCAATGGACAACGGGGATGGAATAGCTGTTGGGTGGTTAGGACACCCTATCTTTAGAGATAAAGAAGGGCGTGAACTTTTTGTACGTCGTATGCCTACTTTTTTTGAAACATTTCCAGTTGTTTTGGTAGACGGAGATGGAATTGTTAGAGCGGATGTTCCTTTTAGAAGGGCAGAATCAAAATATAGTGTCGAACAAGTGGGTGTAACTGTTGAGTTCTACGGTGGGGAACTCAATGGAGTCAGTTATAGTGATCCTGCGACTGTGAAAAAATATGCTAGACGTGCTCAATTGGGTGAAATTTTTGAATTAGATCGTGCTACTTTGAAATCGGATGGTGTTTTTCGTAGCAGTCCGAGGGGTTGGTTTACTTTTGGACATGCTTCGTTTGCTCTGCTATTCTTTTTCGGACACATTTGGCATGGTGCTAGAACCTTGTTCAGGGATGTTTTTGCTGGTATTGACCCAGATTTGGATGCTCAAGTTGAATTTGGAGCATTCCAAAAACTTGGAGATCCAACTACAAAAAGACAAGCAGTTTGATACAATATTGTTTTGTTATTTGATATAGGGTACCGGATAAATCTTGATTTGAATCGCTGCCTTTTCTTTTTCTCTTGCTCTTTCTTTATCGGGGAGATGATCCAAAATAATCAGGTATGGAAGCTATAATTGTAAACCACGATAGAATCTATGGAAGCATTGGTTTATACATTCCTCTTAGTCTCAACTCTAGGAATAATTTTTTTCGCTATCTTTTTTCGAGAACCACCTAAAGTTCCAACTAAAAAGGTGAAATGATTTTTCATTATCTCACTTGAAGTAATGAGCCTTCCAATATCAATATTTGGAGGCTCATTACTTCAATTAGTCTCCGTGTTCCTCGAATGGATCTCTTAGTTGTTGAGAGGGTTGCCCAAATGCAGTATATAAGGCGTACCCAGTAAAACTTACAAGTAAACCAGATAGAAAGATGGCAACTAGCGTTGCTGTTTCCATTATTATATAATTTCAAGACCCCGATGGATCTATGCTAAGATCATTTATTTACAACGGAAAGGTATACAAAGTCAACAGATCTCAATGAATATCAAATAGGATTTATGGCTACACAAACCGTTGAGGGTAGTTCTAGATCTGTTCGTACAAAAAGAACTAATGTAGGGGTTTTATTGAAACCATTGAATTCAGAATATGGTAAAGTAGCTCCTGGGTGGGGAACTACTCCTTTGATGGGTATCGCAATGGCTCTATTTGCGATATTCCTATCTATTATTTTGGAGATTTATAATTCTTCCATTTTACTGGACGGAATTTCAATGAATTAGATTCACAAAAGCTATTAACTAGTTTTTCAATACAAAACAAAATGAAGCATTTAGTTTTTTGATTTTTATCCCATTCTATTTTGGTAGTTCGACCGCGGAATTTCTTTGTTTCTGTATTTCCGGAATATGAGTGTGTGACTTGTTATAATGGATCCTATGGATACTACAGAGAATGGGTCTGTCATCTTGATCGAGATGGTTTTACTTCGTCGGATATTCATTCTATTCTAGTATCTGAAGCACGAAATATATGAAAATAGATTCTAAAGTATTAGAACTATGATTCATACTTAATATTTGGACCTCGTGGCCGGAATCCAAAAAATTTTCAAAGATTTAGAGGTTCTAAATTGAAAGATTTTTATTCTTTCAAACTCCCTTTTATACTTATTTTGATCAAAGTACAAGGCTTTTTTTGGATTTTTAGTTATAATATCGATTCATTGAATAAGTGATGATCCAATTTTCTTACTCAAGGAATTTTTGGACGTAGTTTAAGAAGGTTTATTGAATCATCGTGGTTCTAGTAGGAATCTGAGGTTTTAATCGATTCATAGGGTCTTAACAAGAGAATTCCTATCAATAATAAAGAAAACAGTAATAAATTCATATTATCATATTATAAAAATAACAAAACAATAAAGAAAATAGGTAAATAGAAAATTCAAGAAGCCTGATCAACATATAGACGAATGAGCCGACTTGATATTTTGGCATTATAACCACAAGAAAGAATTTTCGAATTTTTATTCGTTCGTATCTTCAGAAAAGATTGAATCATAGAATTACGAAATTTCGAACTTTACTATTTTACTATATACACATATCCGATAGAACTAGTATTTGTGTCTTTCTGTTTGTTTGAGCCGTACGAGATGAAATTCTCATATACGGTTCTCGGAGGGGGAGTTCCCTTGGTTTACCTATCTCAATAAAATCTATGATTGGTTCGAAGAACGTCTTGAGATTCAGGCAATTGCAGATGATATAACTAGTAAATATGTTCCTCCTCATGTCAACATATTTTATTGTCTAGGAGGAATTACACTTACTTGTTTTTTGGTACAAGTAGCTACAGGGTTTGCTATGACTTTTTATTATCGTCCGACTGTTACGGAGGCTTTTGCTTCTGTTCAATATATAATGACTGAAGCCAACTTTGGTTGGTTAATCCGATCAGTTCATCGATGGTCGGCAAGTATGATGGTACTAATGATGATCCTCCACGTATTTCGTGTGTATCTCACTGGTGGCTTTAAAAAACCTCGCGAATTGACTTGGGTTACAGGTGTGGTTTTGGGGGTATTGACCGCATCTTTTGGTGTAACTGGTTATTCCTTACCTCGGGACCAAATTGGTTATTGGGCAGTCAAAATTGTAACAGGTGTTCCAGAAGCTATTCCTGTAATAGGATCGCCCTTGGTAGAGTTATTACGCGGAAGTGCTAGTGTGGGACAATCCACTTTGACTCGTTTTTATAGTTTACACACTTTTGTATTACCTCTTCTTACTGCCGTATTTATGTTAATGCACTTTCTAATGATACGTAAGCAAGGTATTTCTGGTCCTTTATAAAAAAATATATATCCTAGCTATTTGTAATCAATCATTTATCATTTGGGGTAGGAAAAATAGTATTTCATTGCTACAAATATGGATTATTGAAAAGAATAAGACATGTATTTAGATATTTTTCTTCAACTCCATAAAAATACATTCAAAATAAATTAATGTATTATTTATTTATTTGAAATTCCGAGTTGAAGTGAATTCTCCGAAGATAA